GCTCGTGCAGCTGCTGCCGGATTTGAAAAAGGAATTGATCGTGACTTTGAACCTGTTCTTTCCATGACTCCTCTTAACTGAGACGGGAGATCATTAGTAAAAAATTGGATTCCACTATACATATTAGCTTGAGTGGGTCAGGTCATATTTAAAAAGTCTTCTTTTTTCTGTGCTTTTCCGCTCATTTATATTTAAATGAATTTGTCTATTTTTTCTGGTTCGGCTATGCAACTTAGCCGAGCCACTCCCTTAAAGAAACCTATTCACCAAGAAAAAGGAGAGAGAGGGATTCGAACCCTCGATAGTTCTTTGTTTCGAACTATACCGGTTTTCAAGACCGGAGCTATCAACCACTCGGCCATCTCTCCGAAAGAAAATTTCGATTTTCTTTTTTTTCCACCGAATGGAACATAGGGATCTAGTTGATACCATTACTATCGATCTAAACATATATATTAATATCGATATATATTAGGAATCTTCTATCTGTATATAGAGATGCATGATCTAGTGTTCTCCCTTGTAAAGTAAAGTGTAAAGAAAGTGACAAAACTGTGATTCGTGGTAAAATACAGCCGCCATGCATTTTTTTTTTTACAATTTTTTGGCTGATAAAGAGATCAAATGGTATATAATTCTTTTATTGGTAGATTGGAGGATTAGAAACATGACTATTGCTTTCCAATTGGCTGTTTTTGCATTAATTGTTACTTCATCAATCTTACTGATTAGTGTACCCGTTGTATTTGCTTCTCCCGACGGTTGGTCGGGTAATAAAAATGTTGTATTTTCCGGTACATCATTATGGATTGGATTAGTCTTTCTGATAGGTATCCTTAATTCTCTTATCTCGTGAACCTATTTGTTCTAGATGCAAAAATAACCCCCCCCCCCCGCCGAATTATTTCCAATTATAAGACACCTTAAAATTCAATATTAAGTTATAAATTCCAAAAATGCAAATAAGAAAAAAAAAATTATAAAAATTACTGGGGGTCAAACTTATTGTATTTGTGTCTTTGTTTTGTAAAATTTTGAAAATAAAATATATTAAAATATATAATTATGTATATATAATTTTTTTTCTATTAAATTATTAGACAGTATATAATAAGGTCTAATAATTTAATAGAAATATGTACTAAAGTTGTATAGAATATATATATTATTACTAAATATGTCTAAATATGTATATAAATAAAAAAAAAAATGAAAAATAATATAATAAAAAAAGAGAAAAAAAAAATGTAGCGTATTTGACTTAGTTCGGCACAAATAGGATACATACATTGCGAAAAAAGAAAGGTGCGGATATAGTCGAATGGTAAAATTTCTCTTTGCCACGGAGAAGATGCGGGTTCGATTCCCGCTATCCGCCCAGTATAATGGGGTTAATGTATTTACTTTAATAGGATAAAGAAAAGTATAGTTGATCACGATAGTATGTCGGTTCTCCCCCCGCCTTTCTTTTCTTCCCACCCCAAAAGAAAAAAGCTAATTAATTACTAGTTAACAGAATAAAACTTTTTTTTGTCAAAAAAAAGTTGCGGAGACGGGATTTGAACCCGTGACCTCAAGGTTATGAGCCTTGCAAGCTACCAAACTGCTCTACCCCGCGTTGAAGTTGGAACTATTGGACAAAAAAGGATTGAAGGGGGCCCCTTGACCATATCTGTACAAAATAGAATATCATATCCCATTTATACAGAATGGTAAAGGGGTCCTCTATGATCGACGATCCTATAAAAAATTAAAGGATATTTTAATCCTTACCAACTCGATCTTGTTGCTCCGGGTAAAAAACATGCATGAACCATTTCACGAAGTATGTGCCCGGCCAGACCAAAATCTCGATAGTTAGCTCTCGGTCTTCCGGTTGAAAAACAACGTCGATGCAGGCGTGTAGGTGCACTATTACGTGGTGGGGCTTGTAACTTTCCATGAATTTCCAATTTCTCACTCAAAGATCGAACTTTGCTTATTTCTTTTTTTGAGGATCCGCGAATCAAATGATATTTTTGTTCCAATTTTTTCCTCTTCTTCTCCCTCTGAATCAAACTTTTTCTTGCCATAACGGTTCAATTCCTGTTAGTTTCAATGATACAATAGAAGTCGGATCCTAGGTGTAGAAATATAAGAAAAGAAGGCGAGCCCCTTCTTAATCATTAATCAACAGAAATGATATTATCGAGGCTACAACACATAAAATAAAGAATTAACCAAATTTGCCGGATGTAGAAGCAATCAAGAAAGCCGCATAAGTGAATATATAACCTACAGAAAAGTGGGCTAACCCGACCAATCTTGCTTGAACAATAGAAAGAGCCACCGGTTTATCTCTCCATCGAATCAAATTAGCCAAAGGTGTTCGTTCATGAGCCCAGGCTAAAGTTTCAATCAATTCCTGCCAATATCCACGCCAGGATATTAAGAACATAAATCCAGTAGCCCAAACAAGATGTCCAAATAAGAACATCCACGCCCAGACCGATAAACTATT